TTCTGACTCTTTTTAAAATTCGATAAATGTTGGTTGATCGTATATTTCATTATAGTTATATGATTCAGAGTATCATTTCCTATTCGATCCCTTTGAATTCCATATTCGAAGTTGCGATCGGATCTATTCATTAAAAAGAATCGATTCGATACATTTCTTCCATAGGTGCTATAATTGACTGCCTCCATTATGTTGTTGCTAGCAAATACCGCTGTTTTTAGTTTGGGATCTTCCAACTCATTCCCGCAGTAGATCCGGACCGATTTTTTTCTGATCCTTCGAGAAAAAGATTCATTCTCCTCATAAAAAAGAGGAGGTAGAACCAATAAAGATTTCTTTTTCGATTCATCTCTGGAGTTGAATACCTCATTCAAGAATTTTTTTTGATCCAACCCGTAGGAATCAATAGAAAAGGAAAATCCCCTATGAAACACCAGATCCGGCTCGGTTATTGATAGAGTGAATAGATCCGCCATTTCTGGGAATCTCTCTTCTGATTCAAAAAAATCGTGGCGTAACGCGTATCCCCCTTTGTTCCGGTCATGGAATAGATGAAAGAAATCAAAAAATGGATTTTTGTTCAAGAATGAAATCTTATTGGAACTGTCCATATCCGGTTCATCCTTCGGAACCAGATCCGGGATGTGATCTGGTTCCGAAGGATGAATTGAGACGGTATCTTGTAAATACGTAATTATCTTGAATATATCAACCATTTCTTTATTTTCCGCTCGCCTGGAAGGGACAAAAGAAACATCTTGTTTTTTCTTCAACAATTTAGGATCTATAGTGGACCTCTCAGTAGGATTCGAACCCAGATGAAGTTCTGACCATCTGTCAGAGAAAAAAGAACGAATTGATCTTGTAGGATTCCCAATAAATTCTTCGATTTCTTCCGGAAGCAGATGATTATTCATCCGCTTCTCAGGTTCCGTGAATAGCCAGGACATGGAGGAAGATCCAAAAAGGCATTTCGGGAATCGATCTGATTCTATCTCTGTTCGTTCCGTTTGAAGAAAGGAAGGATCCCAAAGAATCGATCTCTCTTTTAGTTGCTGAATCTCTGTTTGATCGATCAATGTGTGATATTCTGAATTCTCATTTCTAACGGAATCGAAATGATCTCTGGATTGATCAGAAGAAGATCCTTTCCATTGGCTAGAATCCGTTACTTGAACGAAAATAGATCTTGTGGAATCATATTGAATATTTGACAATACATTCCGTACCTTGCTAAAAAACCGATCCTTGTTTACCAACCACACATTGTCTAACCAAATCCAATTCTCTCTCGAGACGTTCCTCAAAAAATTTGATTCGTGCTGATTCTTCCCCCAACTAACGAAGAGATTTTGGCGGAATTGCCACATATGAAATTGAGCACAATTTTGCAAAGAAATACCCCACTTGTTTCTCGAGAAGAGATGGGAAACATGCTCAATATCATTGGATTGCATAGTTGCCCCAGCTCCTTGTTGTTTGAAGAAACTCTCCCCCTGAATTGGTCTTTTTTCACGAAAAGCAGACATGAGATAACAAATCAAGTCTTTCCCTAAGATTTCGAATAGCTGTCCCGAATTCAAGTTGATTATGTTTCGTTTCTTCCTCGGAGAAAGACGATCAAAAAATTCCCAATCATGGTCCTTGCGGATCGGATCATCCGTATAGGATAAAAAAAGAAACTCCAGATATTTGCTATCTTTCTCTTTGAATGAGATCTCAATTCCGGCTACGGTTTCATTAGATATCTGACAACTAGAATCCCTCTTTTTTCCGATCCGGTTCCTCCACCACCGCGAACCCCGGTTAGATTCAGGCATGATACGCTTTTTATTTCTTGGGATAACCCAAGTACTCTCTTGCGGATCCATGAAACAACTCTCAGAAATCTTTTTCCCTTTTGGAAGATACAGGAGCGAAACAATCAACCTATTTCTATGGGAAGACCAAAAAGATTCTTCCAATGTCTCCTTTCTGGGTCCAATGGAATTCATAGGTATAGGAAGAAGCCCCATCAAATAGAGATTTTTTCTTTCGACCATCTTTCGATTGTTAATACGAGATATAAGGACCACTACTACAAGCAGTACTACACCTTTGGTCGTGAAATATCGATTGCTTGTTGCACCCTGTGAATCACGTGAAAGTAGGATACTCCAAATTCGGGGGTCAAAGAGTTTCATAAAACGTTCTTGGTGGAAAAAAATGTGAGTGAAAGATCCCACTGAATCGAATTTGATCCATGAATCTAAGAAATAGTGAGAATTCTTGATCTCTCTCAATTCGAATATCCAGGATTTGAATTGATGTCGTTTCATTGATTCCTCCTAAAGATTTCATTTCAATTGGAATTTGGTTATTCACGATGTACGATGATCCCCGTTAAGCATCCATGGCTGAATGGTTAAAGCGCCCAACTCATAATTGGCAAATTCGTAGGTTCAATTCCTGCTGGATGCACGCCAATGGGAACATTCAATAAGTCTATTGGAATTGGCTC